ATCCCTGCCTTTGCTTATGTCTTGGGTTAGAACAAATTACTATAATTCGCCCCCGCCTACGGATTAGCCGGCATTTTTCACAAATTTTACGAACGGAAGCTCTTATTTTCATATTTATTATTCCTTATCTTAAATCTGAATCTATTTCTTGGAAGAAAATAAGTTTCTTGAAATTTTGTGTATCTTGCATCATATTCGCACGCAAGGAGTCTTCAAATAAAAAAACCAATTAATCCTTCGAATTTTTGTTGCGGAGTCAATAAATTGTGCGTCTCCTGATTGAATCATAACAACTTGTTTCAATTTTTACTCTATTTCCTGGTAGTATCATTAAAAAACTATGTCGAATCTTTACTGAAACATAATCTAGAATCAGATCTTCAGTATTTAAAAGAACCCGGAACATGGGGTTGGGAGGGGATTCGGTAACTTAATCTTTATTAATATTTTTTTTGTTTTGTTCGGTCATTAGAGGTAAAACCCCCGTGAAGTATCAACTAATCGAGGCGAAACAATATTGGATAACTCGTCTCTTTTCTTTGTTTTTTTATATATATATATATATTTTTTTATATATTATATATTTATAAATTAAAAATAGAATAGAATAATAAATATATAAAATATATATAATATATTTATAAATATAATAATAATTATATAATTTTATATAGTATAGTACGCTTCAGATCCAATTTGTATATTAAAAGGATTACCATATATAACACAAAATTTCTCCGCCGATTCCCTCTAACCGAGCCTCCCGGTCTGTCATTATACCTCGAGAAGTAGAAATAATTACAATCCCCATCCCGCCTAAAATTCGAGGAATTCGTTGAGAGTTGGAATAAATTCGTAGACCGGGTCTACTGATTCGTTTTAAATTTAAAATATTTCTATAGGGCCTTTTTGTAGTCCTTCTGTGTTGTAATGTTAAAACCAAAAAATTTTTGTTATTTTCTCGATGTGTTCTCACATTTTCGATAAAACCTTCTTGTAAAAGTATCTTAACAATATTTTCCGTAATATTAGTAAATGTTATTCGAACCACCCTTTTTTTATTCCTATCGGCATTTCGTATAGAGGTTATTATCTCGGCAATAGTATCCCTACCCATGGTAAGCTAAAATTATTAGTGAATCTAAATTAGATATAATCAACATGTTTTTTTCCGTATTTGGTCATTTATAAATATGACTAATCAATAACGATATATGCGTGAGATACAATCTTAGTTCTTTAAAATACTCCAACTATACATGATCTCGATTTATAATACCTCGGGAGCTAATGAAACTATTTTAGTAAAATTTAATTGTCTTAATTCCCGGGCGATCGCGCCAAAAATTCGCGTTCCTTTTGGATTTCCTTCTTGATCAATAACAACCGCAGCGTTGTCATCATATCGTATTATCATACCGTTGTCACGTTTGAGTTCTTTACAGGTACGCACAATTACAGCTCTGACCACTTCTGATCTTTTTAGGGGCATATTTGGTACTGCTTCTTTAATCACAGCAACAATAACGTCACCAATATGAGCATATCGACGGTTGCTAGCTCCTATGATTCGAATACACATTAATTCTCGAGCCCCGCTGTTATCTGCTACATTTAAATAGGTCTGAGGTTGAATCATATCATTTTGAAATCTGTTCTTTCAATGCAAAGGACGAAGAAAAAAAAAAAAGAAATATTCGTTGTCTAAAATAAAAAATTTGCAATTTTCCAAGACCCATTTCATTTCTTTTGGTTCTACTTTGTTTATCCCTTATTCCGAAATAATGAATTGAGTCCGTAGAGGCATTTTTGATGCGGCTATTGAAATTGCCCTTCTAGCTATATTTTCTGTTACTCCGGTCATTTCATAAAGTATTCGACCTGGTTTAACAACAGCTACCCAATATTCGGGGGATCCTTTTCCCGAGCCCATACGCGTTTCGGCAGGTCTTACTGTAACTGGTTTATCTGGAAATATCCGTACCCATATTTTTCCACCACGACGTACATTTCGTGTCATTGCTCGACGACCTGCTTCTATTTGTCTAGATGTGATCCAAGCGGGTTCAAGTGCCCGAAGAGCATATTTACCAAAACATATATGATTCCCTCGATATGATATTCCTTTCATTCTTCCTCTGTGTTGTTTACGGAATCTGGTTCTTTTGGGGTTATAGTTGATGGTTGTTTCTGAATCCCATCTCTACTACAGAACCATACATGAGAATTTCTTCTCATATGGCTCCTCGCGATTTGCTTTTAATAAAAAATCAATTGATATATTTATTTATTTATAGTTTACAGCGAATCTTGATATTTTTTGAGATACAATCTAATCTAGTAGTAATTTGTGTATCTGGTTTTAATAGATAACTAACCATTTTCTATTGTATAAATCATAGAATTCTTTTTTATCATTTTTTATTTTATTGTTAAAATTTAGTAATAAAAAAAAAAAAGAATGTTTTCGCGGGCGAATATTTACTCTTATATTTCAATT